TTGTAGACCCTGAGAATAATTTTTTGGTTGTTCAAACCAAAGAGAATGATGATTTTGAGTTGTACCAACTCGGAAACCGAGTGGATTTATTTTTTGTGCCATAATCCCCCATTACTATAATATATATCATGAAATGTCATATTTGTGGACTTTTTTTTACTTATTCGAAGTTTTAAGCATATCTTATATTCTTCTTATAAGCATATATATTTCAATACAATATTTATATGACAAGTTAGTCTTTTTATCGTATAACTTCTTCCTCTTCTTAATAAATAGCATCCATATTCTCTTTTTTTATTCTCTTTTTTTATTCTCTTTCTTCTACTATTCATTTTTCATTTGAATTTCAAAAATGAATCTCTAAAAAAAGTAAAAAAAGGATTCCTTTTCCAATTACTATTAAAAGGAAATAGCTAATCAAATCAACGACGAGATTTTTTATCTTTTTTTGGATGCCCCCTGAAATAAAGAGTAGGTGCAAATTCTCCCAATTTATGACCCACCATATAATCTGTTATATAAATAGGTATTTTTTCTTTTCCATTATGGATAGCGATAGTATGGCCAATCATTGTAGGTATGATGGTGGATGCCCGGGACCACGTTACTATTATTTGTTTTTCTGCCTTTGTGTTAAGTTTCTTTATTTTTCTTAATAAATGATTTGCTACAAAAGGATTTTTTTTTAGCGAACGTATCACAGTGAATTTCTCCTATTTTTTTTTTTTTTTTAGAAGAAAAAAATTCGATTTTCTCTCCTATTTACTACGGCGACGAAGAATCAAATTATCACTATATTTCTTCCTTTTTCTACTTCTTCTTCCAAGTGCCGGATAACCCCAAGGGGTTGCGGGTTTTTTTCTACCAATTGGGGCCCTCCCCTCACCACCCCCATGGGGATGGTCTACAGGGTTCATAACTACTCCTCTTACTACGGGACGTTTACCTAGCCAACATTTCGATCCGGCTTTACCCAAACTTTTGAGTTTCACCCCGGTATTCCCTACTTGTCCGACTGTTGCTGAGCAGTTTTTGGATATTAAACGAACCTCCCCAGAAGGTAGTTTTAATGTGGCCGATTTCCCCTCTTTTGCAATAAGTTTCGCTACAGCACCCGCAGCTCTAGCTAATTGTCCACCCTTTCCAAGTGTGATTTCTATGTTATGTATGGCCGTGCCTAAGGGCACATGGGTTGAAGTAGATTCTTCTTTTTGATCAATCAAAACCTCTTCCCAAACTGTACAAGCTTCTTCCAAAGCATACGGCTTTCTGGGTGTAGATGATGATATCTATACAGGTGGATCTTCTATATCGTAAAATCTCGTCAAATGAAGTAAAGTACTACATGAGTGGATATATAGGAATCAAAATCTGCCGAATCACTCATGTTATGCTCTTCTACATCCTAGGTCTTCCCGTTCCTTCATCTGGCTTATGTTCTTCATGTAGCATTCAGACTGAATGACTCTATGAAATTACGTCGATACTTCCACATATGTCGATACTTCCACATATTGGGGGTAACGTAGGAGACATCTCTATTTTTTCCCCGGGGAATCCTTCGAATTCCCACTGCTTAGCTTTCAATTCGCCTCTGACCATCAAATGAAATGTGAATACCCCGTCCTCCTCTCTTTGAAACAAGGGAGGGGCGCTTCTGGTTCTGTCGGTGCTTGAAACAATTTTGTTTTCTCCATATTACTAGATCTCTAGAGTCAATAATTTGATATTTGATATGAGGAACTACTGAACTCAATCACTTGCTGCCGTTACTCTTCAGTTTTCTGTTGAGGTCTATCCTGTAGAGGTACTCAATTTGGATCAGTGATCGATTTCTAGGTTTCGTCGTAAACCTAATTGGTTACTTCCAATTACGTAAATCCATAGTTCAAACCGCATTCAAAGGTAGGGCATTTCCCATTTTTATAGGAACTCCTGTACCAGAAATAATGGTATCTCCAATTCGAGTCCCTCTGGGATGTAAAATATATCTCTTCTCACCATCCCTATAGTGTATGAGACAAATGGATGCATTTCGATTAGGGTCGTATTCTATGGTTAGGATTCTACCATATATGTCTTTTTCATTCCGTCGAAAATCGATTTGACGGTATAGACGCTTATGACCTCCCCCTCTATGCCTTGCGGTAATGATTCCTCTGGCATTACGGCCTTTACCACAACGATGCTGTCCATAGGTCAAATTCTTTCGTGTATTTCGCGTATTGGATTTCACTTGACCCTCTACGGCTCCATTGCGTGCGCTCGGGTTAGAAGTTTTGTATAAATGTATCATTATGCTATTAAGTATTTTGATTTAAGTTATTTTCTTTACTAAGAGATGGAATAGAATAACCCGGTTGAAGCGTAATGATCATACGCCTGTAATGCATTGTATGTCCCATAATAGGTCTCATTCTTCTACCCTTTCCCGGGAGTCGATGGCTATTCATAGCCATTACCTTGACACCAAAGAAGAGTTCTACCCAATGCTTTATTTCTGTCCTAGTGGATCCTGATTCGACATTCAAAGTATATTGATTTTTCTCCAATAACCTAATACTTTTGTCTGTAACTACTGCATATTGGATTCCATCCATAAATCGATTTTCTTCCCTATGAGTTCGAGTCTCAATAAGAATGCTAGTTCTTACTGTTCATATGTTATAATAGGGTTATACTACACCAATTCGTTATGTATGGATGATGAGATTCCATTGATACAGAGCCAATTCCAATAGACTTATTGGAGGGTCCCATTGGTGTGCATCCAGTAGGAATTGAACCTACGAATTCGCCAATTATGAGTTGGGTGCTTTAACCATTCAGCCATGGATGCTTAGCGGGGATCCTCATATATCGTAGATAAACAAAGTAGAAATTTCAATGCAATCTTTAGTTCAGTTTGAATCAATCAAATTTGGAGGAGCTAGCATACTATAATAATAGAATAAATAGCATACTATGATAATAGAAAGTAGATAAGCATAAAGCAAAAAAGTATATTCATTATATGAGCATCAAGCTCAAAATTATATAAATTTTGAATTAATCAAATTTTGAATAGATTTGAATGGAGTTCGTATTATATGGAAGACCGGGAAAACTTATCTCAATTTAAACGGAGAGAAAACAACTTCTTTAATTTAAAGAGAGAGACAACTTATTTCGATTCTGGATTTTAGAATCAAGATCTCTTCGTTAGTTGGGGGAATTTTCCGCACGAATCGGATTTTTTG